GTCTGGTTACTTTTTTGTTTCCATAAAAAATTCCGATCTTGATCTTGCTAAGGACCCCGATATGGATCCTTTAAATATAAACTTTAATGAACAGAGTCGAGAAAAAAATCTATTTTTTTTTTTATAAAAAATAGATTATCAATCGATTTGATAATAATGCAAGGATTACCAGCAATACGTCTTGCTCTCACTAAAGAGATATCCATATAGATATCAATATATCACTTGTGACTTTATTTGTTACAAAACACTTATTTGAATCTCAAATTGAAATGATTAAAATGAAAAAATAATACGGAATATGTAAGCTACCCACTTGATTTCCATGGGATTGTAGTTCAATTGGTCAGAGCACCGCCCTGTCAAGGCGGAAGCTGCGGGTTCGAGCCCCGTCAGTCCCGGCGAATTCAATAAAAAAAGACATCCACTCCCCTTTTTGTTTCTGGGCAAGGGGATCAAAACGGTTTCATTTATCTTTTTGTTTTTTTTCTTTTTTCATCAAGCAAAAGAAAGGGTTATTTCCATTATTTTAACTAGCACCAATTGATGGTAGAGAGACATATGTAAATTAGGATAATTAGTGAGAGCATTCAACACTTCAAGAAAGAGATACTGTACGGGGTTTCTGCTTTTTGTCAATTGATCTCCCATTAACTCGTGTAGGAAAATGGAATAGGATGGCGTATAATACGTTTGCCAAGAGTACCTATGTATACTTTTATTTCTATGAAGTAAAGGAATTGAAAAAAGTTCGAATCCAACCACGTAAATAGGATATTAAAAAAATAAAGATAAAATTAGTCTTCCCTAATGAATATGCTCTTTTTAAAGATTAGAGCCCATGTTGAAGAAAAAACTCGTAAGAAAATTTAATTTTAATTTTTTAATTTATAGTTAATTTTTTGTAATATTTTAGTTTTTTTTACTGGGACTCCTCTTTATCACACTCCCCTTATTTGTTTTCCAAAAAGACGATAGCCCCTTAAATTTTTTGAAAATTTCAAATTGAACTTCGTACTTGTTTTCTCTATTTGATTTATATTGTTTTTTTAAGGTTCTTTATAAACTCTTTTTGTAAACAATCGAAGTAGAAAGGGTTTTTTATGATACTTCATCAGATGGTTGTACAAGTAAAGTAAAGTACTAGGTTGTAGAAAAGAAAGCGGGGAAAAATAAAAATAAATAAATATTTTTTGATTGGATCAGGTATCTCATTATGTATTCGGTGTGGATAAAGGATCTTCCTATGTTATACTATTAAATTCTTGACGATGAGTCGATTTCATAGCTCCGCTATTGTTATTCATGATATTTATTTCATTCGATATCATCGAAATCTAATTCATCTGAGTGAGTTTACAAGCGAAAGATTTCTCATCTCTATGGGATTAAATCCCGAGATATAATAAAAAAAAAAATAATAATAAACGATTAAATTATGGAAGTAAATATTCTTGCATTTATTGCTACCGCACTCTTCATTCTCATTCCTACTGCTTTTTTGCTTATAATTTACGTAAAAACGGTTAGTCAAAATGATTAATTTGAATACAATTTTGCTATTAATGAAAAAAACAAAGAAAAAAAGGATTTGAATTTCTCGTCTTAAATGAAAGGAATGCCTTAGACTCAGTTAGTAGTATCCTAAGGGGCCCGCTAGTATGGTAGAAAGAGATCTCTTTCTACCATACTAGCCATTACGGTTATTGTAATGTATAAAGTACAAGTGAAATATCTTAATATAAAGGAATCCACCTATATCTCTTTTTTTTAATCAATATAAATAGAATATGAAATGTATGTACATACTTTCTCAATTTCATTTGTTTGTTTGATCCGTTTAATACAGATAATCCTAATTCGACGGAAACTTCTTTATATTTCGAAAAGGGGCTACCCCATGAATGGTTAACCGTTTAAACCCCGATATAAAACTAGAAAATGAGTCAATAAAACAAAACATAAATCCAATTTCTAAAAAAAATCTTAAAAAAAATTGCCGAACGGTCTATAAAACTAAAACAATTGATACAGGTTGATAGAGTTTGATTATTACCGCAATTAGGAGTACTTCTAGAGTCCACTTCTTCCCCACACTACAAGAGAGAGGGAAAATGTAAAAACTACCATTAAAGCAGCCCATGCGAGACTTACTATATCCATGTGAATTCTGTCCCCTATTTCTATGAATATGAAGAAACTATTCCATTATTGTTCACTAATACTAATAATAGTGAAATCACTGGTACAGAGTCAAAAAAAGGGAGAGGTATTTGGTCACCATTGATGAACTACTCCAAAAAATCCACTTATCTTATTCTTAATAATGAGTTATTCTTATTATAGAATTTCTAGTAGAATCGACAAGATGTAAACACAAGTAAACAGACACTTTTCGAAGTATCCAAGGAATCTGACTCACATGTATAAAGAATAAGACTTTTTATTTCTTTTATCGTTTTTTTTATTTTTGGAAGTAAAATGAAAGGCAATTATTCATATAATATTGATTGAATGTCTGAGCATTCCGAGACTTTCATTAGTCTGTATCCAAAGTATCTTAAGTCCTTTTCAAAACTATTAATTTAATTCCCCCTCTGGCTACCCAATCTAATTGAAGACTCAGTAAGTGGAACTAATTTTAGTAGTGGAAAGTAAAGATTTACGGACCCCCCCCCACTACTTTAAGTTTTCCTTGAATCTGATAGGCAAAACTTTAGGTTAGAGAATGGAACCTCGAGAGCCAGGGGCTTAGAATCACGATAAAGAAAGTATCAAGAGTCTTTTCCTACGTTTGTTTTATATTTATAATAGGGGATTTCAAGTCTGTTGTTGAGGCGGCACCCGGATTTGAACTGGGGAAAAAGGATTTGCAGTCCCCCGCCTTACCACTCGGCCATGCCGCCAAAACGATAGAAACTAGATTCAAATTTTATCTTTTTTTTTTTTCAACTCCAAAAAAATATATAGTTTTTCAGTCACAAAATATAGAAGAATCCAGTATAAATCCGAACCATTAACTATTGCCTGTAAATTCATGACCATTTTTGAATTAAAATCGACATTTTTTTATTTCTAATAATTCTAATAATAAATAAAAATCATTAGAAATGTATTTATAACCAATCTATATTGAGTTTTTTCAATTAAATAGAAAAATAAATCTTCTTCAACTTCAATTATAACAGTAATTCTGAGTATATGTAAACCCCAGAATCAGAACATACGGTACGTTATGTTATAGAGCTATAGCTCTATAATGGGGTATTTGATCTCTCTAGGGATGCTTTTGAGGAGTAATTCTCAATAAATTTTTGTATTTCAATTTTTCATTGAATACATTGAAGAGAAAGTGTAATTTTTGATAGAGCACAGCATGTGCTGTCCCAAATAGAACTGTACCCCAATAAAAGAAGAAAAAGAGACGTATATATCTTATCTGTGCATTCTTTTTTATTTTAATAAAAAAAAATTAATAACTAAAAAAACACAAGTTTTCTTACCTACTTCAATTCAATGATACTCTATTCAAAATAGGTAAAACTTTTTTCTGCAAATATTTTTTTGAACAATGAAATACAAATACATGAAAAAGTAAAGTGGTAAAAAAAAAAAGTTTTCTATTTATTATATATTTATCTGCTCGAACAGATCCAAGCATGAATACATTTTTTAATGGTATGCAATCGAATATGTAATATCATAGGTGAAAATGAAATTACTTTTTTTCTAGTCTTTACAAAACTCCATAAGTTCCAGTGGTATTTCTCAATTCTGTTCCATTTGGATCTATTTCTTATAAAAAAAATTCCAATTGAATCTAGTCTCCGTTCATACGTATTTCATACATTCCATATATCTTGGAGTTGGATAAAATTTCATGTGATTCAGTAAACAGAATAGAAATTCCATTATTGCTAGATCGAATTCTATGGATATGATTCGGTGAAGAATGAGAGATGGGATGGTATTTTTTCAATAAACGGATAAATGGGAAATTCAAAAAATATGCTCGGGGATGGAAAAGAGGGAACATCTACAATACCCGGATTAAATCAGATACAATTTGAGGGGTTTTATCGGTTTATTGATCAGGGGTTAATAGAAGAACTTTCTAAATTTCCAAAAGTTGAAGATATAGATCACGAAATTGAATTTCAATTATTTGTGGAAACATATCAATTGGTAGAACCTCTGATAAAAGAACGAGATGCTGTCTATGAATCACTTACATATTCTTCTGAATTATATGTATCCGCGGGATTAATTTGGAAAACCAGTAGGAATATGCAAGAACAAAGAATTTTTATTGGAAACATTCCTTTAATGAATTCCCTTGGAACTTCTATAGTAAACGGAATATACAGAATTGTTATCAATCAAATATTGCAAAGTCCTGGTATCTATTACCAGTCAGAATTGGATCATAACGGGATTTCGGTCTATACTGGCACCATAATATCAGATTGGGGAGGCAGGTTAGAATTAGAGATTGATAAAAAAGCAAGAATATGGGCTCGTGTGAGTAGGAAACAGAAAATATCTATTCTAGTTCTATCATCAGCTATGGGTTCGAATCTAAGAGAAATTTTAGAGAATGTTTGCTACCCTGAAATTTTCTTATCTTTCTTGACCGATAAGGAGAAAAAAAAAATTGGGTCAAAAGAAAATGCTATTTTGGAGTTTTATCAACAATTTTCTTGTGTAGGTGGGGATCCAATTTTTTCTGAATCCTTATGTAAGGAATTACAAAAAAAATTCTTTCACCAAAGGTGTGAATTAGGAAGGATTGGTCGCCGAAATATTAACTGGAGACTTAATCTTAATATACCTCAGAACAATATATTTTTGTTACCACGAGATATATTAGCAGCTGCCGATCATTTGATTGGGATGAAATTTGGCATGGGTACACTTGATGATATGAATCATTTGAAAAATAAACGTATTCGCTCTGTAGCGGATCTTTTACAAGACCAGCTCGGTTTGGCTCTGGCTCG